CATGATCTAAGCTGTGAACGAAAAAAAAACAACAACAAAATTTGACCCATAACATCTATGTCAGCTTTTCTATCTTGAATAGATTCAAGACGGCTCGCTTTATAGATGATCCCTCTATAAGAGGAAGATTAGAAAAATCTTTCTAGTTAGTTCGTTCTCTATTTCTATTGGAGAGAATCCTGAGGAAAAGTCTTCTTTTCTACCGAGCTAAACGAATATGTTGATGTCTATAGTAAACCAAAGTCATCATTTTATAGCTATTTTACTTCCATTTTCCCTCGACAAATAAAAAAAAGAAGATTTAGTTACGATTAGAATTTTTTTTACTTTCCTTATCCATGGATCTTTTACTCATACTCATTCAATTGGAAGTATTGATCCAATTCAATCAAAATTCTGTTTCGTAATTTCAGAATCCAATTTGAATTTCAATTTGGATAAAAATCACGAGAATGTGGATTTGTCCTCGAACTTGTCATTGCGAGGTAAAGGGTTAAATCCTTTTTAAGAAATGAAGTTTTTGTTCGGAATACAAAGAAAACCGAAGGACCCCTTAACTATTAAGGGATTCATATAACGAATCTCACTTTTACCACTAAACTATACCCGCTACAATGTCATTATTGTATAGAAATGGTTTTTTGTCGAACAAAAAAGAATTGTGGTGGTATCAGAAAAAATCCTGAAATTTAGAGTGTTGATGCCTTTTGTCAGGTGACTCTCATTTTTACTAAAAAGGATGATTTAAATAACCTATTCTATCTTTTTTTGCTGGAGGGGTTTGGACCGATTAGGGTTTGATAAAATAACTTCAGTTATAACATAAAAATAACTGATGGAAGAATCCACGTTTAAAAAATTTAACCCCCCTTTTTCAAGTAAAGAATTTCTCAAACAAAAAGGAGAGGATCTTTTAAATTATCCTTTTTTTTTACGTCTAGTTTCTAGTTTTAGGAATTAGTTCCAACTATATACTATATCTAGTAATCTAGTAAAAAAAAAAGAATAGTCCCTTTTAGACTAAAGTATTTTGAAAAGGCCCGGCTAGGTACTAACCCGGCCAGGCCATGGGAATGAAAAAGCTCTTACTCTTACTTTATCAAAAAATAATGGGGTTGCGGTTAAACCGTCTTTAGACCCATATAATAAAATAATAAAGGAAAAATAAAGAAGAAATACTCTTTTCAATCCTTACCTTATACATGTTAAGTAATGTAACATAGTACTTATTCTTTTTCAACTGGAGAGATGGCTGAGTGGACTAAAGCGTCGGATTGCTAATCCGTTGTACGAGCTATTCGTACCGAGGGTTCGAATCCCTCTCTTTCCGTTTCCGTTGAATTTATCTTTTTGTTTTCTTTAATATTTATCGGAAAGGAAATACTTTTTATTTTCTTATAGTCAAATTCCTAGTTAAAGGAGTAAATTGAAAAAATTCTAAGAAAATCTTAAAATATAAAATAAAGCAAAAGAAAGGAAAAAGTCTTATCCTATTTTTTAGTCTTCTCGTCCAGGATTACGTCCTGGATCATTAGATAGGAATCCGAAGATGAAAAGAGAAACAAAGAATATAACTACTGTGTAAACGAAGAGTTTGAGAGTAAGCATTACACAATCTCCAATATCATTTTTTTTTTTTGTAAAAAAGAGAATAGATTCGCCATTTTTATACCCCATATTCTAACTATTTTGATACTAAGAAATGAAGCAGTTTCAAAAAAAAAATGAATTTTCATAAATTCAGTTGTAATATTTGGAAGAAGACTCTTTCATTACCAAAAGTCTCTTTAATATCCAAAACCAAAATAGTTAATTGGTGGGTAACCCACTAGAGTTTTTCACCGGAAAAGGGTCAGAATGCAGAAATGAGGTGATCCAACTTTAGAGCAACTATTCAAATTTGCACCAAGAGCTCAGCCCTTATCAATTGTTAGTTTTTTTTTGAATAAAGCATGCATTTTTCTAGAACAGTATTATATTTAAACAGTATTATATTTAATATCTCAGCGAAAGCTTACAGCAGCTTGCCAAACAAAGGCTAAGAGAAAAAATAGCAGAGGTATAACTGGCATAAGATCTACAATTGGATTTAAAAAGGCGTAGGCCTCAGGTAATTTGGCAAATAAAAAATGAATCGAATAAAGGTCAGAATTAAGACAGATACCGCTCAAACTGAAGATATTAAGCATAACAAAAGTTTTTTGTTCTTGGAGATAATTGCTTTTTGATTGAGTTATTGATGGAAAATGAAGAAAGTAAAATAGACTCAAAAACTCTTCTTTTTTCTTTGAACTTACCCAATAAAAAATCCTTCTATTTTCAATTCAAAATAGAAGAAATTCAAATTTCATACAATATCTTATATCTTAATTAAATTATATGTAATGATCAATCCATTTTTATATAATTCTATATCGGCACGTGTTTAAAATTATCCATTCCATAGAAATTTTGGCTGGAATTGACGAACAACCACTACTAACAGTAATCTTTATTAGTGAAGAATCTAAATAGAAGTGGGGCGTGGCCAAGTGGTAAGGCAACGGGTTTTGGTCCCGCTATGCGGAGGTTCGAATCCTTCCGTCCCAGAGGATATGGATTATATGCAACTAAAGAACGCTTTTTTTCAAAACTATCATTTATTTACAATAACAGAGTAATAGCCTATTGGATAGAATTTGGTTCTTCTTTCTACTTTGTTACTAATACTAATTCTTTTATGAACCATATCTTTTTTACAAACTTAATTGAGTTCAATTCAAATGACACCTATATTTTTTATTCAGGCAGGTATAAGTAACATAAATCACACTAGTTTGAATAAAAAAAAGAAGTTGTACAGTCCTTTCATCATAGGCACATGCTCTTTGATATTCATACTGAAGATAAGTACTTAGAAAAACTGTACCTGCCAGATCCTTTAATTTAAACGGATATATCGATTAATTAGTAAGACTTTTTCCATTCTAAACAAAAGTATTGGTAGTAATTGAATTCAATCAAGGGTATTAAGTCTTTTCAGACAAAACTTTAGTGGGGTAAAATAAAAATTAGGAACAAGAGCTTAACCCGAACCCTTTTTTTATACTTAGCCTAGCTCACCTAGTGCATCTCGGAAAAAGGCCTGCTTTTTTTATGCTTCATTATCTCCATAACGAAAAGTATCCATTTTAATACCTTTATCTTTGCTACAAATCTCATTAATAAAAGATCAAGTAAATTACATACGTAACAGATGCTCTTTTGTTTGAACCCCCTTTTTAGGTATTTCTATTTTTGCTCTAATTCAAAAAAAAATTAATAATTGTAAATCTGGATAACAATTTTGAGAGGAGGTGATTCGCCTATTCTAGTCACTTTATGGAAAGATTACAGAAAATTTACTTTCAAGTGGGGACTTCGGTGTATTGTTCTATTTCAGTAACAACAGTGTTTTTTTTGTAACAAATGTTTGTGATCCTTTTAATTGAAATAGTTAATCCATAATTAAGTTGCCAGTTGTTTAATTTAGCGAATAGATACGGAAATCCTTTACTCATTCGATTCCTATTTCTTTAATCAGATAAAGCAATAAGGAAGAAAAATTTTCCACAGATATCACTCTTTTTATCCACTTCATAAAAACCTGGAATTTTTTTTTACTTAGCTATTTTCCTTAACCTATCGATGGGTGAATTAGAAAAGAACGATGGATTTTTCTATCTCAGGATAGGCTGAAAACATGTGCTATATTCAAATAATGATGTCGAAGTAGGAAATGTGTTTTCAATATTTTTCCTGTGAGTTCTCGGTACTGGAAGAGGCAGATTCATTACAAAGAACTCGTTTATTTATGTTATTTTTATTCTATTTTTATTATAGAATTCTATTCTTCTATAATTATATAAAAATAATACAATCTTTTTATACAATAAAATTTGGAATTTAAATAGGGGATTTAAGGTGAATTCTTAGTGAGGACTTCCTTCGAAAAGAATTTCGACACCCATATACACGTCAAATAGATTACTATATACGGAGTACTGACCAAACCAATGACTACTCATGATTCCATTTCTAAACTATAGGATGTTATGGTAAAACTTCGTTTGAAACGATGTGGTAGAAAGCAACGTGCGACTTGAAGGACATGATCCGCTGTGGATTCTTACATCCGTCATTTTAGATCGCAATGAAGGTGCCCTTGGCTCGACATCTTTTGTTCTGTTCTATTACTCTCAATTGTAATTCAAATAGTACATAATATGATGGAGCTCGAGTATAAAGTATTGATTGATTTCTTAGGGGCAAGAATCTAGGGTGAGTGCCAATGAATAAGTTGGAACAACTTCGTAAGTGTATCTTCAAGATATAAATCGAAAGGATCGAATTCGAACACGTTTCAAACCCGTTTTTTTCGAATTGGTAAAACTCTTTTGATCCAAAGTGTATAAAGCGGGAATCAAGCATTCGAATGATTCTTTGATATAAGAAATCATAAAAAAGGGTATGTTGCTGCCATTTTGAAATGATTAAGGATCACCGAAGTAATGTCTAAACCCACGGATTCACAGTAAAGATAAAACATCTTGGAACAAGGAAAGACTTTTTTCAATTGTCTTAATAACTAGAGAAGAATAAAAAACTTCTAAACGAGACAGAAAGAGGTTAGAGACCACTCAATAACTGAAATGCCTAAGGCCATTCTTTGAACTATTTGAGAGTTATCTAACTTGAGTTATGAGTACGAATGCCTTTTTTGTTTTTTTGAAAACAAGAGAGGGCTTTATTTTGATTCTATTTATTTAATTATTTTAGGGATCCACGTGGCATTTAAATTATAGAATTTCAAATTATTTTTTCTTGAGCCGTACGAGGGGAAAACTTCTTATAAGGTTCTGGGGGGGGTATTACATCTATCCCAATAAGCCGTTTATCGAATTGTTGCAATTGATGTTCGAGCCCGAAGAGAAGGAAGAGATCTTCGTAAAGTGGGTTTTTATGATCCGATAAGGAATCAAACCCATTTAAATGTTCCTGCTATTCTCTATTTCCTTGAAAAGGGGGCTAAACCTACAGGAACTGTTCATGATATTTCAAAGAAGGCAGGTGTTTTTAGGGAACTTTTTCTTAATCCATCCAAATTAAAGAACTAAAAAAAAAAAAGAGTGTGGGTATGACTCGGATCTAATCTAATTTTTTATATCTTTTCGTTACTATATCTCTTTCTTACTCTAATCAGAACCGATTTTTTATTGTTCCTCTAAAATCACATGATAAGAACGAAAATACCTTGTATGGGTATTTTGATAGAAAAATCTTCAAATGAATAGAATAGCTCAATAACTTGGATTTAGAAATAGAAAATTATGATATTCCCTTTAATTGGATGGTTTTCTTTGGAGTTCTAAAGGACGAGATTAAACTTCCTTTGTCAACTTCTATTGATTAATTAATTCCAATATATTTATATTTTTCCTATTTTCTTTTTCCATTTAGTTTTTATCTATCTATTATCTATGTAGATAATCCATGTAGTGCCAATCCAACACAAGTCCTTCTTTTTTTCTTAGTAATTTAGATTAGAATGGAATTTCTTGTCGTTTTTGTATTGTATTTTTTTCTCAACATTTATCTTGACAACAGTCTATTGAACAAATATAATTAGATCGTGGATAAAAAGAAAAGGATCCATTTATCTTCGTTCCATAGATTTAGGTTTTTCTTTCTTTCATTTTTTATTAGTTTTTAGTTCAATGTTTTGATTGTGCCATGCAATCTTTAGTTTGGTTTTGACTGGATTTATAGACTTTTTTGGCTTGGGGTTGCTAACTCAACGGTAGAGTACTCGGCTTTTAAGTGCGACTAGGATTTTTTACATATCTGGATGAAGCAAGGGATTCGTCCATACCGTCGGTAGAGTTTGTACGACCACGACTGATCCTAAATGGGAATGACTGGAAAAAATAGCATGTCGTATCAATAGAGAATTCTAAAACTATTTCATTCTTAAAAGCTTGCTCCTGATTTTAATTCTTGGAGCAAACAAAAAAAAATGAATTGAAAGTTGGGTCAGGTGAATAAATGGATAGAGCCTTTTGGCTCCAATTGTAGGGAAATAAAAAGCTACGTGCTTATGTTCGTAATTTGAACGACTACCCGATCTAATTATACGTTAAAAATATATTAGTGCCTGCTACGGGAAAGGCTGCGCCCATGAATGTATTATCCATTAAAAAAAATCCTAACTATTCTCCCTTTTAGAGTGGAGATGACTGTGTAAAAGAAGCCGTATATTGATAAATATCCATTTTCCAAAATCAAAAGAGCGATTAAGTTGAAAAAATAAAGGATTTCTAACCACCTTCTTATCCTATAATGAATCTAAATTTTTTATATGGAAAAGAGAGGATAGAGAGTCCATTGATGAGTTTACTTATCTCCGAGGTGTTTCTTTTTTATATTCCTCTAATACCTTGTTTTGACTGTATCGCACTATGTATCATTTGATAATCCAAGAAATCCATTATCTTTTATTCAAATTGAATTTCCATTTTAAATGGAGGAAGTTAAAGGATCTTTAGACCTCGATAAATCTCGTCAACATGACTTCCTATATCCACTTATCTTTCAAGAGTATATTTCTGCATTTGCTCATGATCATAGGTCCGTTTTGTTGGAAAATGGGGATTATGACAAAAAGTTGAGTTTTCTACTTCTTAAACGTTTAATTAATCGAATGTATCAACAGAACCATTTAGCTCTTTTTACTAATATTAATGGTTCTAACCAAAATGTATTTTTGGGGCACAATAAGAATTTGTATTCTCAAATGCTATCAGAAGGTTTTTCAGTAATTATAGAAATTTTATTTTCCCTACGACTAGAATCTTCTTTCGAAAGGAAAGAAATAGTAAAATTTAAAAATTTACGCTCAATTCATTCTTTATTTCCTTTTTTAGAAGATCAATTGGTACATTTAACTTATGTGTCAGATATAGAAATAACCCCTCCCATCCATCTTGAAATATTGGTTCAAACCCTCCGCTACTGGGTGAAAGATGCTTCTTCGTTACATTTAGTACGCTTCTTTCTTTACAAGTATGATAATTGGAATAGCCTTATTACACTAAAGAAGTCCATTTCCATTTTTTTTAAAAGGAATCAAAAATGCTTCTTGTTCCTCTATAATTCTTATGTATGTGAATCCGAATACATCCTCGGTTTTCTTCGTAACCGGTCGTTTTATTTACGATCAACATCGTTTGGACTCTTTTTTGAGCGAATCCATTTCTATGGAAAAATAAAAAAACCTTTTGTAGAAGTCTTTTCTATTCAAACCAAGCTAGGGTTGTTCAAGGATCCTTTTATTCATTATGTTAGGTATCAAGGAAAAGCCTTTTTGGGCTCAAAAGGCACGCCTCTCCTGATGAGTAAATGGAAATATTACCTTATCAATTTATGGCAATGTCATTTTTACGTGTGGGTTCAACCCGGAAGAGTTCATATAAACCAATTATC